GTTGTTGTAGCTTATACCAAAGCATGGCACTGAAGCTGCCAAGATGGGTATTAATCACCCCAAAAACAAAAAGATTTGGTCCTAGTCTTACTGTTATTTTTTACTAAAATTACACATGCAAGTATCAGCACCCCAGTGAAAATGCCCTTAATTTCTTTACCGCCTAAGAACAAGGAGCAGGTATCAGGCACACCATGATAGCCCAAAACACCTAGCAATGCCACACCCCCATGGGTCTCAGCAGTGATAAACATTAAGCTATAAGCGAATAAAGCTTGACTTATTTATAGTAAATCCGGGCTGGTAAATCCTTGTGCCAGCCACCGCGGCTATACAAGAAGCCCAAAATAACAACAAAACGGCATAAAACGTGATTAAAAATAATCAAAAAAATTAAGGTAAACCTACAATCCTTCTGTCATAAGTTAATATATACCCTACCGCACTGCAAAAGCAACCTTAACAAATAGATCAATTTGAACCCACGATAGCTAAGGTACAAACTGGGATTAGATACCCCACTATGCTTAGCCCTAAACCTAAATTTTTTTCAACATATAAAAATTTGCCAGAGAACTACAAACCAAATGTTTGAAACTCAAAGGACTTGGCGGTGCCCCAAACCCACCTAGAGGAGCCTGTTCTATAATCGATAGTCCACGATTCACCTCACCACCTCTCGCCCACAGCCTATATACCTCCGTCCACAGCTTACCCTACTAAGGAACAAAAGTAAGCACAACAGTTTACACAACTAATAAGTCAGGTCAAGGTGTAGCCAATGAGATGGAAGAAATGGGCTACATTTTCTACACTAGAAATATTCGCGGAAAGAGCCCTGAAATATGGACCTAAAAGTAGGATTTAGCAGTAATGTGAAAGCAGAGAGCCCACATTAACTCGGATCTGGGACGCGCACACACCGCCCGTCACCCTCCTCGAAAAAACAACAATCTATAAATAAACCACCCCCCCCCACATAGAGATGAGGCAAGTCGTAACATGGTAAGTCTACCGGAAGGTGTACTTGGAATACCAAGGCATAGCTTAACTTAAATCACTCAGCTTACACCTGAAAAATGCCCAATAAACAGGGCTGCCTTGAGCAAAAACCTAGCCCAACAACTAACTAATATTCAACAAATAATAACCATCAACTACCATAAGCCCTAAAACATTATACTGTCTAAGTATAGGAGATAGAAAAGACCACTGGAGCTATAAAAACAGTACCGCAAGGGAAAGATGAAAAACATGAAACACCCCACCTAAGCAAAAAAAAGCAAAGATTAAACCTTGTACCTTTTGCATAATGATTTAGCTAGCATACTTCAAGCAAAGAGGACTAAAGTATGAGATCCCGAAACTAAGTGAGCTACTTATAAGCAGCTTATAACAAAAGCTTCTTAACCGTCTCTGTGGCAAAAGAGTGGAAAGACTTATAAGTAGAAGTGAAAAGCCTAACGAACTTAGTGATAGCTGGTTGCTCAGGAAAAGAATAAAAGTTCTACCTTAAATCCCCTAATAGACACAACAAAGTTCACCCCAAGAGAGACTTAAGAGATATTTAGTAGGGGTACAGCCCAACTAATAAAGGAAACAACCAAACATAGAGGAAAAAATTTTATACATTAATACCAGTAGGCCTTAAAGCAGCCACCATTAAAATAAAGCGTTAAAGCTAAACCATAATAAATATCAATAAAAATTTATCTCCCTAAACCTCTACTGAGCTATTCTACCCACATAGAAGAATTAATGCTAAAATTAGTAACAAGAATTAAAAACTTCTCTAAGCATTAGCTTAAATCAGCCTAGACAGACTACTGATTATTAACAACTAAACTTATAGAAACAAACAAAACTTAACAAATCCTATAGACAAAACTGTTAACCCAACACAGGAATGCGCACAAGAAAGATTAAAATTTGTAAAAGGAACTAGGCAAACAAAGAACCCGACTGTTTACCAAAAACATAGCTCCTAGCATAACAAGTATTAGGAGTGATGCCTGCCCAGTGACACTGTTCAACGGCCGCGGTATCCTGACCGTGCGAAGGTAGCGTAATCACTCGTCTTTTAAATAAAGACTAGAATGAATGGCTAAACGAGGTTCTATCTGTCTCTTACAAATAATCAGTGAAATTGATCCCCCCGTGCAAAAGCGAGGATAACCCCATAAGACGAGAAGACCCTGTGGAACTTTAAGTACGAGTCACTGCCATTAATCAACTACTCAACAGAAAACACTACCAATAACCCTTCTGACTTTTAACTTTCGGTTGGGGCGACCTCGGAGAAAAATAAAACCTCCGAAAATTACCACTAAGATAATACAAATCTAAGTGCCTGCGGCAAAACGATCCAATATATTTGATTAACGAACCAAGCTACCCCAGGGATAACAGCGCAATCCCCTCTTAGAGTCCATATCAATGACGGGGGTTTACGACCTCGATGTTGGATCAGGACATCCTAATGGTGCAGTCGCTATTAAGGGTTCGTTTGTTCAACGATTAATAGTCCTACGTGATCTGAGTTCAGACCGGAGCAATCCAGGTCGGTTTCTATCTATGATTACAAATTTTCTAGTACGAAAGGATCGAAAATCTATAGCCTATGTAAAAAACACGCTATACTTTGCATTAGTGAACATAACTAAATTAAGTACAAAGACAGCATCCATTTACCAAACCTTAAATAAAGGCCCATTGGAGTAGCAAAGAAGGTATAAATGCAAAAGACCTAAGCCCTTTTAACCAGGGGTTCAATTCCCCTCTCCAATAACAAGTGCTTATTCCAAACCTACTATCACCACTAACCTACATCATTCCAATTCTTATCTCAGTAGCCTTCTTTACCCTTATCGAACGAAAAGTATTAGGCTATATACAACTACGGAAAGGGCCTAATTTAGTAGGCCCTTATGGCATCTTACAACCAGTAGCAGATGGACTAAAACTATTTATTAAAGAACCAATCCAACCCACCAACTCCTCATACATACTATTTACTATAGCACCGATATTAGCCCTTTTACTAGCACTATCAATTTGACTACCCCTTCCGCTCCCACACTCACTAGCCGACTTAAACCTAGGACTACTGTTCCTAATCTCCATGTCAAGCTTCATAGTATACTCAATCCTATGATCAGGCTGGGCATCAAATTCAAAATACGCCCTAATAGGAGCTCTACGCGCAGTAGCTCAAACTATCTCCTACGAAGTAACCCTAGGAATTATCCTACTATCAATAATTTTACTTTCTGGTGGATTTAATATACAAATATTTGCCACTACACAAGAACCAATATATCTGATATTATCCTCCTGACCATTAATAATAATATGATATATCTCAACTCTTGCAGAAACTAACCGAGCACCATTTGATCTAACAGAAGGAGAATCAGAATTAGTGTCAGGTTACAACGTAGAATACGCTGCAGGTCCATTCGCCTTATTCTTTCTAGCAGAGTACACTAATATTCTGATAATAAATACACTAACAACCATTTTATTCTTAAACCCAAGTATACTAAGTATGCCAGAAATATTCTCACTTTCACTAATAATAAAAACAGTAATACTATCCATCGGATTCCTATGAGTACGAGCCTCATACCCACGATTCCGATACGACCAATTAATACACCTACTATGAAAAAACTTCTTACCAATTACCCTTGCACTATGTGCATGACACATAGCAATACCCATCATAACCTCTGGACTCCCACCAATAATATAGGACACGTGCCCGAAACACAAAGGATCACCTTGATAGGGTGAAAGATAGAGGTTAATAATCCTCTCGTCTCCTTAGAAAAACAGGACTTGAACCTGCCCCAGGGAGATCAAAACTCCCGGTACTTCCACTATACTACATTCTAGTAAAGTCAGCTAATTAAGCTATCGGGCCCATACCCCGACAATGTTGGTTTAAATCCCCCCTCTACTAATGAACCCTCTTGCAAAGGGGCTTATTACTACAAGTCTAATTATAGGGCCACTACTTACAATTTCAAGTAATCACTGAATTCTGGCATGATGTGGTCTAGAAATTAGCACTTTATCCATCATCCCACTAATTGCACAACAACATCACCCCCGAGCTATTGAAGCCGCCATCAAATATTTTCTAACACAAGCAGCAGCTTCAACACTGCTATTATTCTCCGGCGTTATAAACGCTTGATATCTAGGTCAGTGAGACATAACGCTTCTACATAACAATATATCATGCATACTACTAACAGTGGCTCTGACCATGAAACTAGGACTAGCTCCATTCCACCTCTGACTGCCAGAAGTACTGCAAGGATCCACCACAATAACAGCTCTACTACTTACCACTTGACAAAAACTAGCCCCACTTACCATCCTAATAGTCACATCTCAACACCTAAACACACCACTGCTATTATCACTAGGACTAACATCCACCTTCCTGGGAGGATGGGGGGGATTAAACCAGACACAGTTACGAAAAATTATAGCCTTCTCATCAATCGCCCATCTTGGGTGAATAATTACTATTCTTACTTTATCACCAAAACTAACACTATTAACATTCTACCTATATTGCATGATAACAATTACCACATTTCTTATAATTGAACACCTAAAAACAAACAAAGTAGCCACGATTATACTATCCTGAACAAAAATCCCCTCACTGAACACACTAATAATATTAACATTGCTCTCCCTAGCAGGCTTACCCCCACTAACAGGATTTTCACCTAAGTGGTTAATCTTACAAGAACTCACCAAACAACATATAACTACCCTAGCTGCACTAATAGCCATAGCTTCTCTCCTCAGCTTATTCTTTTACTTACGAATCTCATACTACACAACAATTACACTCTCCCCAAACTCCCACAACTATACCCAACAATGACGACACAAAACATCTCATATAAAACCCTACCTAGCCATAACAGCCCTACTATCAACAACCCTACTTCCAATCCTACCTGTACTATTATATTCCATTTAAAAGAAACTTAGGATAGACATAAACCAGGAGCCTTCAAAGCCCCAAACAAGAGATCAGCCTCTTAGTTTCTGCTTAAGACCTATAGGATTTTATCCTACATCAATTGAATGCAACTCAAACACTTTAATTAAGCTAAGACCTTAGTAGATAAATGGGCTTCGATCCCATAAACATTTTAGTTAACAGCTAAACACCTTATCCAACAGGCTTTTATCTATCATCTTAAATATAATTTAAAACTCTGACATCATTAATAAGATATATCTTCAGATTTGCAATCTGACATGAACTTCACTACAGAGCTGTGATAAGAAGGGGAATTAAACCCCCGTAAAAAGGTCTACAGCCTAACGCTAAACACTCAGCTACCTTACCTATGATATTAAACCGCTGACTATTCTCTACTAACCATAAAGACATTGGCACCCTTTACCTAATTTTTGGAGCCTGAGCAGGAATAATCGGAACAGCTCTTAGTCTACTAATTCGAACAGAATTAAGCCAACCAGGACCCCTACTAGGAGATGATCAAGTATACAATGTAATTGTTACAGCCCATGCTTTCATTATAATCTTTTTCATAGTTATACCTATTATAATTGGTGGATTTGGAAACTGATTAGTTCCAATAATAATTGGATCGCCAGATATAGCATTCCCACGGATAAATAATATAAGCTTTTGACTTCTACCCCCATCACTTCTACTACTTCTAGCCTCCTCCGGTATCGAAGCTGGAGCGGGAACAGGATGAACTGTATATCCCCCTTTGGCTGGAAACATAGCCCACGCCGGAGCTTCTGTCGACCTAACTATCTTCTCCCTACACTTAGCCGGGGCATCCTCAATTTTAGGGGCTATTAACTTTATCACCACTGCGATTAATATAAAAACCCCATCAATATCCCAATATCAAACACCACTTTTCGTATGATCAGTTCTTATCACAGCTGTATTACTACTACTATCCCTTCCTGTACTTGCTGCAGGAATTACAATACTTTTAACAGATCGAAACCTAAATACAACCTTCTTTGATCCATCTGGTGGAGGAGACCCAATTTTATACCAACATCTATTTTGATTCTTTGGTCACCCAGAAGTATACATCCTCATCCTCCCGGGCTTCGGAATGATTTCTCACGTTGTTGCTTATTATACAGGTAAAAAAGAACCATTCGGATACATGGGCATAGTCTGAGCAATAATATCCATCGGTTTCTTAGGATTCATCGTTTGAGCTCACCATATATTTACAGTAGGAATAGATGTAGATACCCGGGCCTATTTTACATCAGCAACAATGATCATTGCTATCCCCACAGGTGTTAAAGTATTTAGCTGATTAGCCACCCTCCACGGAGGAATAATTAAATGAGATGCCCCTATACTATGAGCTCTAGGATTTATCTTCCTATTTACCATTGGGGGACTAACAGGTATTGTATTAGCTAACTCATCACTAGACATTGTACTACACGATACATACTATGTAGTAGCACACTTCCACTACGTACTATCAATGGGGGCCGTATTTGCTATTATAGCCGGATTTACCCACTGATTCCCCCTATTTACAGGATTCTCACTAAACCAAACATGAGCAAAACTACAATTCGTAGTAATATTCTTTGGCGTAAACATAACATTCTTCCCACAACATTTCCTAGGTTTAGCTGGCATGCCCCGACGATACTCAGATTATCCAGACGCCTACACAATATGAAACTCCATCTCATCAATTGGATCAATAATCTCTATAGCAGCAGTTATTATAATACTAGTTATTATTTGAGAAGCCTTCTCAACAAAACGAAAAATAGTATTAATTGAACCACCCCTAATTAACGTAGAATGACTAAGCGGTTGCCCACCATCCAGTCACACCTATGAAGAATCCGCACACATATTATAACACAAGAAAGGAAGGAATCGAACCCCCTTAAATTAGTTTCAAGCCAACCACATAAACCATTATGTTTCTTCCTTAAGCTATAACCAAGACGTTAGTAAAAATTACATAATCTTGTCAAGATTAAATTATAGGTTTAACCCCTTTACGACTTAATGGCACACCCCCTACAATTAGAATTCCAGGATGCAATATCCCCAATTATAGAAGAACTACTACACTTTCATGACCATACTCTAATAATTGTATTTCTCATCAGTACCTTAGTACTTTACGTTATTGCATCTATAATAACAACAAAACTAACCCATACCAATACCATAGATGCCCAAGAAGTAGAAATAATCTGAACTATCCTGCCAGCCATTGTTCTTATTACAATCGCTCTTCCCTCTCTCCAAGTACTTTACCTTACAGACGAAATCAACAACCCACATTTAACAATCAAAGCCATAGGCCACCAATGATACTGAACATATGAATACACAGATTACGAAGACTTAGAATTTGACTCATATATAATCCCAACTCAAGACCTTATTAATGGTCACTCACGACTTTTAGAAGTAGACCATCGAATAGTTGCCCCAATAGAAACCCCAATCCGAATACTGATCTCAGCAGAAGATGTCCTACACTCATGAGCAGTACCATCACTAGGGGTAAAAACAGATGCAGTCCCAGGACGACTAAACCAAACCAATTTTATTATAATACAACCAGGCTTATTCTACGGACAATGCTCTGAAATCTGCGGAGCAAACCATAGTTTCATACCAATCGTCATTGAATCAACACCTCTACAACAATTCGAAAACTGATCTTCACTTCAATCACTATAGAAGCTTATAATGGATAGCACTAGCCTTTTAAGCTAGAGAAAGAGACTTACCCCACCTCCTTAGTGATATGCCACAATTAAACCCAAACCCATGACTATCAATCCTATGTACCACCTGACTAATTTATATTATTATTCAACCCAAAATTAAATCCCACCTTACGCCCAATAATATCGTAAACAAACCAAAAAAAACTAAAAAAGAAACCTGAGCCTGACCATGAACCTAACTTTCTTCGACCAATTCTCAACCCCAGAAAAAATTGGAATCCCACTAATTACAATTAGCCTACTAATACCTACGATTATATTTCCAACTAAAAACAATCGATGAATCACTAATCGCCTAATAACAATCCAATCATGAACTACTAGCCTATTTACAAAACAACTAATACTACCAATTAGCCAACCCGGACACCAATGATCAATTACCCTAATATCCCTAATAACCCTGTTATTAACATCAAACCTATTAGGATTATTACCGTACACATTCACCCCAACAACACAATTATCCATAAACTTAGGACTAGCCATCCCAATATGACTTGCTACTGTGCTAATTGGCCTACGAAACCAACCAACAACCTCATTAGCCCATCTTCTTCCAGAAGGTACACCAATACTACTAATTCCACCATTAATCATAATCGAAACTATTAGCCTACTTATTCGACCAATTGCCCTAGGAGTTCGTATTACAGCAAACTTAACAGCAGGACACTTACTTATTCAACTTACCTCCACCGCTGTATTAGCCCTACTACCTACTATCCCAGTTCTATCCATATCAACCATAATGGTACTATTCCTACTAACAGTATTAGAACTAGCAGTAGCCATTATCCAAGCTATTGTATTCGTCCTTCTACTTAGCCTGTATCTACAAGAAAATATCAAATAGCCAAACAAATACACCCATACCACATAGTTAACCAAAGCCCATGACCACTAACAGGAGGAATAGCCGCATTTGCAATAACCTCCGGCCTAATTATATGATTTCACTATAATTCATCCACCCTACTAATCATCGGCCTGCTAAATATAATAATTACAGTCCTACAATGATGACGAGACATCATTCGAGAAAGCACATTCCAAGGGCACCATACTAAGCCAGTACAGAAAGGACTACGATACGGAATAATCTTATTCATTACGTCAGAAGTATTCTTCTTTGCCGGGTTCTTTTGAGCTTTCTACCACTCAAGCCTAGCTCCAACCCCAGAACTAGGGGGACACTGACCACCCATGGGAATTACACCACTCAACCCATTTGAAGTCCCCCTACTAAACACCGCCGTCCTCTTAGCATCCGGAGTTACAATCACCTGAGCCCACCATAGCATAATAGAATCTAACCGAAACCAAACAACTCAAGCCCTATTTATCACAATTCTCCTAGGCCTCTACTTCACAGCCCTACAAGCCATAGAATATTACGAAACTACATTTACAGTAGCCGATAGCATCTATGGCTCTACATTTTTTATCGCAACCGGCTTCCATGGCTTACACGTAATCATTGGATCTACATTCTTAATCGTATGCCTACTACGACAAATGAAATACCACTTCACCTCTAACCACCACTTCGGATTCGAAGCCGCAGCATGATACTGACACTTCGTAGATGTAGTCTGACTCTTCCTATTCATCTCAATCTACTGATGAGGATCATATCCCCCTAGTATAACAGTACAAGTGACTTCCAATCACTAAGTTTTAGACTTAGACCTAAAGGAGGATAATAAACACAATAACAATTGTCATCACAACGACCCTCACTTTATCAGTAATACTTGTGCTTCTAAATAACCTATTAGCCTTAATCAAGCCAAACAACGAAAAACTATCCCCATACGAATGTGGATTTGATCCTTTAGAATCAGCCTGACTACCTTTTTCTATCCGATTCTTCCTCAGTAGCAATCCTATTCCTACTTTTTGACTTAGAGATTGCCTTACTATTACCCATTCCATGAGCTACCCAACTTTCTACCCCCACTTTATCAATAACTTGAGCCCTTACTATTCTAGCATTACTAACACTGGGCCTAGCATACGAATGAACCCAAGGAGGATTAGAATGAGCAGAATGGGTGATTAGTCTAATTAAGACTTCTAATTTCGACTTAGCAAATCATGATTAATTTCATGGTCACCCCATAACTACACTACATTTTAGCTACCTCATTGCCTTTGCCATTAGTATAATAGGGTTTGCACTACACCGCACCCACCTAATCTCAACTTTACTATGCTTAGAAGGAATTATACTTTCGATATTCATTGCTCTATCAATATGGGCCTTACAACTACAAACACCCTCTCTTATATTATCCCCAATATTAATACTAGCTTTTTCAGCCTGTGAAGCTGGAACAGGCCTCTCCCTCCTAGTAACTTCTTCACGAACCCACGGCTCAGATCTATTACATAATTTAAACTTACTACAATGCTAAAAATCCTACTTCCCACAATTATACTAATCCCAACAACCATGCTTTGCCATAAAAAAAATCTATTAATAACAACAATTATCCAAAGCTTTACCATTGCCATATTAAGCCTACAACTAATAAAACCACTAACAGGACACTCCATAACATACTCCAGCCTATCATTAGGGATCGATCATATTTCCGCTCCACTTATCGCCCTATCTTGCTGACTAACCCCACTAATGATCTTAGCAAGCCAAAACCACCTAATAACTGAACCAACTCTACGAAAACGAACCTTCATCTCTACAACTATTTTCTTACAAACATCCCTAATTTTAGCCTTCTCCTCCACAGAATTAATTACATTCTACATCACATTTGAAACCACCTTAATCCCAACCTTAATTATCATCACACGGTGGGGCAATCAAATACAACGACTAAACGCTGGAATCTACTTTCTATTTTATACTCTCATTGGATCCCTTCCTCTCCTAGTCGCCTTGCTACTACTACAATCCTATAGCGGCACTATATCTCTACCCATCTTACAGCTTAATCTACCATACCTAGAAAACTCATGAACCTATACAGCATGATGATTCGCCCTACTAACCGCCTTCATAATCAAAATACCACTATACGGACTTCACCTATGACTACCAAAAGCACATGTAGAAGCCCCTATCGCCGGATCAATAATTCTTGCTGGCGTCCTATTAAAACTAGGCGGATACGGCATTATCCGGGTATCACTTATTATAGGTCCCCCTTTAAAAAATCCATATTACCCATTCATAATACTAGCACTATGAGGAATCATCATAACTAGCTTAATCTGCCTACGCCAAACAGACCTAAAATCACTAATCGCCTATTCATCTGTAGGTCACATAGGACTTGTTATCGCTTCCACATTTGCACAATCCCAATGAGCACTTACAGGAGCCGTCACTATAATAATCGCCCACGGTTTAACATCATCTATACTATTCTGCCTGTCAAACACAAACTACGAACGAACTAACAGCCGAATTTTAATCCTAACACGAAACATACAACTTCTACTACCACTAATAACTCTATGATGACTTTCTGCCAGCCTTACTAATATAGCCCTACCACCAACCATTAACCTCATGGGTGAATTATCTATCATTACTTCACTATTCAACTGATCAAACACTACCATCTTAATCACAGGACTAGGCACAATCCTATCGGCTACATACACACTCTATATATTCTCAACCACCCAACTAGGAGGTGAGTCACCATCAAATATTACAACTATCCCACCAACCCAAACACGAGAACACCTGATCATAGTACTACATATCCTACCCATAATCTTACTAATAATAAAACCACAACTAATCTCAAGTGTATTCTGTTAATATAGTTTTAATACAAACATTAGACTGTGGATCTAAAAATAGGAGTTGAAACCTCCTTATAAACCGAGAAAGATATATAATAAGACCTGCTAACTCTTATAACTGAAATTAAAACCTCAGCTCTCTCACTTTTAAAGGATAAAAGTAATCCAATGGTTTTAGGTACCATTACCTCTTGGTGCAACTCCAAGTAAAAGTCATGAATATCCTACAACTAATCGACCTAAAAACATTATATCTACTACAATTATTTATCCTTACCACACCATTAATCCTATCACTTTCACCAACATTAAGTACATGAATATGAAGCCCAAAAAAAGCCATCACAATTTCATTATACTTGTCAATCCTACTCTTTATTATAAAATCCTATTACATAAATGACTACACCATCGCCACCATCTTAAAATCAGACACACTTAACATTACCCTTAATGTAAAATTCGATACATACTCAACTACATTTATACCTATTGCCCTATTTATTACACGAACCATTGTAGCATATTCAGACTGATATATATCCACAGATAAACAACGTACTAAATTTACCCAGTACCTCCTAATCTTCTTACTAGCAATATTAACCCTAGCCACAGCCAACAATCTATTCCTCCTATTCATTGGTTGAGAAGGTGTTGGACTTATGTCATTCCTACTAATCACATGATGACGAGCACGGGCAAAAGCCAATGAATCCTCAATACAAGCCATTATTTATAACCGAATTGGTGATGTAGGATTGATCATAAACATATGCTGATTTCTACTCCTACTAGATACACTAGACCTACCAATAATTTACTCAATATCCCACCTTATACCAATAATACCACTACTAGGACTAATCCTAGCCGCAATAGCAAAATCAGCCCAGTTCGGAATGCATCCATGATTACTAGCAGCAATAGAAGGTCCAACTCCTGTATCAGCCCTACTACACTCCAGCACAATAGTTGTAGCAGGAATCTACCTACTCATCCGCATACAACCCCTACTAGAAAATAACCATGTTGCCCTATCAATTTGCTTGTTCCTAGGGTCTATTACCACACTATATGCAGCTACCCATGCCCTCACAAAAAACGATATAAAAGAGATTATTGCTTATTCCACACTGAGTCAATTAGGCCTAATAATAACCACCATTGGACTATGCCTTCCTGAACTAGCCTTCTTACACCTATGCTTACACGCATTCTTCAAGTCCATACTATTCCTATGTGCTGGTAACGTTATCCATACCATACATGGAGAACAAGACATCCGAAAAATAGGCTCACTACACAAAACACTCCCAACTACATCATCCTGCTTCACAATCGGAACCCTCGCCCTTTCTGGGACACCATTTCTCTCTGCATTTTACTCCAAAGATACTATTATCGAGTGCATTATAACATCACACACTAATACACTAGCCCTAATCTTAGTACTGATTTCAACCTCATTTACCACAATCTATAGCATTCGAGTACTATCCACTGTGTGAACAGGACATCCAATACACCAACCACTACCACACTACGAAGAAAATCCAAAATGCACCAAACCAATTACTCAACTAGCAAAATGAAGCATCGTAGCCGGATTATTAATATCATTAACAATACACCCTTCACAAATCCTACCCCTAACCCTACCCACAAACTATAAACTAACTGCCCTAATAATTATACTAATCAGCCTACTAGTTGCTACAAATCTAATTAACACAACACACCAAAAGCCTATACAAGCTTACACAACCATAACCACACACCGAGTCACATCAACCGTAACACTATCCAAAGCAGAAAAAGAATCAACCCGCCTCATAGATCAAATATGATATCTAGACTTAGGCCCAGAAAAACTTGCTAAATACCAAAAACCCCCTATCATAATAACAACTTCACAAAAAGGCCTAATCAAAACTTACCTACTGTCATTCATTTACCTACTAGCACTTATTCCTCTGCTATTCTAACCTACAAACTACAACCACCAAAAATAAATACCCATCAACCAAACATACATTACTCCAACACCTAATAACACGTACAGCTCCCCGGTACAATCCACGAATCAACACCAACACCACGAACAACGTAAGCAACAACCCAACCCCAGCAACCAAAAAAACTACACACCCTAAATAATAAAACAACGACACTCCAACATAATCAACACGAACAACCGATAACCCATCAACATCAGACATCTTATCGCCTAAATCAACTATACCACACCACAAATCAGACCCAACAAATATAAGAACCATAACAAGAAGAACATAATTAAACACATTAATTACCCCCTCTCAATTAGCAAAAGCAGTAGGAAAAGGCTCCAATACCAGAGTAGCTGAGTAAGCAAAAATAACCAACATTCCCCCCAAATAAATCAAAAACAAGACCAAAGATATAAAAGACCCTCCCTTTAACACCAACACCCCACAACCAAACACCGCTCCCATTAACAAACTTAAAATACCATAATAAGGAGAAATGTTAGAAGCCACTCCAATCATTCAAAACACTAAACCAAACCCAAACAAAAATGAAAAATAAATCATACATTCCAATTCGGAGTTACACCGAAACCAATGGCCTGAAAAACCACCATTGTTATTCAACTACAGGAACAATAAATTATCCCCAAAAGACACATAAAACTACAGGAACCCCTACTCAACCATAAAAAACACAAATCCACTATTAAAAATCATTAACAATACCTTTATTGATCTCCCCACTCCACCTAACATCTCCGCTTTGTGAAACTTTGGATCATTACTAGGGGCATGCCTCGCTCTACAACTAGCCACAGGAATCTTCTTAGCGATACACTACTCATCTGATATCTCCATAGCATTCTCATCAATCTCCCACATCCAACGAGATGTTCAATATGGCTGACTAATTCGAAATATACACGCCAACGGTGCTTCATTATTCTTTATGTGCATTTACCTCCATATTGGACGAGGAATTTACTACGGTTCATATCTCTACAACAAAACCTGAAACACTGGGGTAATATTACTACTCCTAGTCATAGCCACTGCATTCGTGGGATACGTACTACCATGAGGACAAATATCATTCTGAGGAGCTACAGTAATCACCAATCTCTTATCAGCCATTCCATACGTAGGCCCTACACTTGTAGAGTGAATCTGAGGAGGATTCTCCGTAGATAGTGCTACCCTTACTCGATTCTTCACATTCCACTTTCTAATCCCATTCGCTATCCTAGGGATAACTATACTACATCTACTGCTGCTACATGAAACAGGATCAAACAACCCAACAGGACTAAACTCAAACTGTGACAAAATCCCATTCCACCCATATTTCTCTTATAAAGATCTACTAGGCCTCATTCTGATAATCACACTTCTACTCACTCTTACCCTATTCTACCCCAACCTACTAGGAGACCCAGACAACTTTACACCAGCCAACCCACTAACCACCCCACCCCATATCAAACCAGAATGATACTTCCTATTTGCTTATGCAATCTTACGTTCAATCCCCAACAAACTAGGTGGCGTCTTAGCCCTATTCATATCAATCCTAGTACTACTATTCATACCTATCCTCCACCTATCAAAACAACGAACAACCACATTCCGACCAATAACACAAATCCTCTTCTGATGCCTAACCACTGATCTCCTAATCCTAACATGAATCGGAGGCCAACCAGTAGAAGACCCGTTCATCCTCATCGGACAAATCGCCTCCCTGCTATACTTCGCCATCATCTTTATCATCACACCCATAACAAGTCTAATTGAAAACAAAATACTAAACCAATATTTCAGTAGTTTAACCAAAAAACACTGGTCTTGTAAACCAAAAATGAGGAATACCACCCTCCTGAAATACTCAAAAGAGAAAGACTCACACCTTCATCCCCGGTCCCCAAAACCGGAATTTTCATAAACTATCCTTTGATAAAAATCACATAACATTCAAACGTATTATACCTAGAGTACAAATAATTCGGTACCCCCCCCCTCCCCCCCCAAGGGCATATAATAATACATACTTACATTTAGTACATGCTATGTATAATCGTGCATGGGCTTATTTACCTCAAGCATATCGTCTTATGCATTATATGTTTAATTAGACATGGATATGGTCACAGTACATAATATTAATGGTAACAGGACATTCTTATACGTACTTATCTTCAACATGAATATTGTCCGGTAATGATTAACCTCTTAGTCTACCTACTCCCGAGAAATAAGCAATCCTATGTTAGTAATACACCCTATTAATATTTTCAAGTCCATATATCTCAATCAGGCCATTCGTCTCTTTTTAAGAGGCCTCTGGTTGTTTTTTCAGGGACATACATCTCAATCAGGCCATTCGTCTCTTTTTAAGAGGCCTCTGGTTAATGAGTTCTATACATAACCTTAGTTACTAGACATTATATGGTTTTATAGGCATATAGTATTTCTTTTATTCTCTGTAATCTCAGGCCCACATATGCTGATACCTACCGACTTCTATTAGACTGGACTTACGTTCAAATATCCTTGATTGGACTGTAGAATATATGGTATTATTCAGTTAATGCTTGTTAGACATACTTTTTAGCTAAAAATCAATTTTAACCATTGTTATATAAAATATAAAAATTTTTATAATATATATACTTTATGCACCAACTACAGTATCGAAAACTTTTTTTAAGTAATCGACACTAAATATAGTGCTATAAATACACACCATTATTATGCACCAAGTACAGTGTCGTGAATTTTTTTAAAAATCCAACATATTTATCTACAACACTAACACTAAAACACCTATCATTTAATATAGT